TTATACATTATTTTTTTGTTTTTTAATAATGTATTGTTTGTTTTGGTTTATGCTAAGCATGTGCTTCCTTCGACTTTAGCCTGGTTTAGGGGTTTGACAGGAAAATAATGAGGTTGTCAGGAGCAAGGGGGGTAGGGGGGTTTGACGAAAATTTAGCGGGGGGGAGATCTTAATATTATCTGGATTAGGTAAATAAGTGTTATGTACCTGATATATTTTAATGTGGTTATTTATTTAATGTCTTTCCAACATTCACTTTACAATACTCATGAAGTAGTATATTATGTTCCACCTTAATTAACTTTTCTAAAGGTGTCTCACATGTAAAGTGAAAGGAAACCTAAAAAAAATACTAAATGCCCATTGAGTTAGTGCTCGGCTTGGTGGGTAACGAGTTTAATGTACTACACCATTAATCAAATGCCGGGCACAATTCAAGTCATGGGGGTTTCTTGATGTGGGGACCTGAAATAGGAACCAAATGCCAGTAATAGTTCATTCTATGTTTCGCACAATTACTGTCCTTGATTATCAATAAACGTATTCACTTGATTTACACTGGTTGGTGGTTTCTTACTGCGTTTTAATGTTTTCTAACTGTTACTGCTGGTTGGAGCATAGGAATTAGTACTTTATCAAGTTATAATGGAATCAAGGATTTTCCTTCATGTGTGAAGGATTTTATGTTGAGTTTGGTTTACACTAGTCTTTTAATTGTGTACTTATAATTTGCATTTCGCATGAATTTTTGTCAACCTTAATTCTGCTGTCGAATACATTATCTTAATTAATGGTCAATATCTTTTATTTGTTGGTTTTTACATGCTTTATTGAGATTATCATGTCATTCTTGGTTTTGTACATTTAGTTAGCTTTTATGCCATGTATGTACTAGAAAACATGTGTTTATGTAATATAATACATAATATGTAATATAGTACATATAGGTATTGGTAGTTAACCATAATATATATTTCAGAGGGTAGTCTAATTTATGATCTCAGCTTTGGGAGTTGAGGATGGAAGTTAAAGTCTTTTCTCTCTGATTTTTTAGCGCTAGGAAGAATTTTAACCTTCAATCTTCGGATTACAAAACCGATGCTTTGGCTGTTAAGCTACTAGGGCTTATCAATTTATCATTTTGTTTTCTAGTCAACCTACTAATGGGTTTAATACTAGGAATAAGGAAAAGTAAAGTACTGACGCTACTTGGCCGATGATGATGTATGGGTGTTCTACTGGTATTCCTCCGATTCATGTTAGTACTAGTATGTCTGCTACTAAAATTCAGAATAGTAGTTGTGATGCTGGTCGGAATGTAAGTCCTCGTTGTTTTGAGGTGTGAAGAATTGGTACTACTATTAGTACTAGAATAGAGGATAATAGGGCTAATACTCCTCCAAGTTTGTTGGGGATTGATCGTAGAATAGCGTAGGCAAATAAGAAATATCATTCTGGCTTGATGTGTGGTGGGGTTACTATAGGATTTGCCGGGGTGAAGTTGTCTGGGTCTCCAAGGAGGTTTGGGTAGAATAGAGCAAGTAATGTTAGGGCAGTTAGCATAATAATGAATCCTAATAGGTCTTTGTATGAGAAGTATGGATGGAATGGGATTTTGTCTGCGTCGGAGTTTAATCCTACTGGGTTGTTTGATCCTGTTTCGTGTAGGAATAGGAGGTGAATTATTGTAGCGCCGGCAACTACAAATGGGAATAGGAAGTGGAATGCGAAGAATCGGGTTAGTGTGGCGTTGTCAACTGAGAAGCCTCCTCAGATTCATTGGACTAGTAAGTCTCCTACGTATGGAACGGCAGATAGTAGATTGGTAATTACTGTGGCACCTCAGAATGATATTTGTCCTCATGGAAGTACGTATCCTACGAATGCTGTTATTATTACTAATAGGAATAGTACGACTCCGATGTTTCATGTTTCTTTATAAAGATATGATCCGTAGTAAAGTCCTCGGGCGATGTGGAGGTACAGACAAATGAAGAAGAATGAGGCTCCGTTTGCATGTAGGTTGCGGATTAGTCATCCGTAGTTAACGTCTCGGCAAATATGGGCTACTGAGGAGAAGGCGGTTGAAATGTCTGATGTATAGTGTATGGCTAGGAATAGTCCTGTAACGATTTGTGAGATAAGACATAATCCTAGGAGAGAGCCAAAATTTCATCATGCTGAAATGTTGGATGGGGTTGGTAGATCCACTAGGGCATCATTAGCAATTTTTAGAAGTGGGTGGGTTTTTCGTAGGTTTGCCATTAATTGTTTCTATAGTTGAATTACAACGGTGGTTTTTCATATCATTGGTTTCGGTTAAAATCCGGGTAGAAATTATGAGTTATTTTATTTTTCTTTTTTTGGTTATGCTGGTGTTAGGGTTTTTGGGTGTAGCTTCTAATCCTGCTCCTTATTTTGCTGCTTTAGGGTTGGTGTTGGCAGCTGCTGGTGGTTGTGGGGTTTTAGCAGGATATGGTGGGTCGTTTATTTCTTTAGTATTGTTTCTTATTTATTTGGGTGGCATGTTAGTGGTATTTGCATATTCTGCTGCTCTTGCTGCTGAGCCATATCCTGAGTCGTGGGGGGACTGGTCTGTTTTGGGGTATGTAGTTGGTTATGTTTTTCTTTGTATTTTAGGTATTGGTGTGTTTTATGTGGAATGATTTGATTGTTATTGTGGAATTGTTGATGAATATCGGGATTTTTCGGTGTTGCGTGGAGATTTTAGTGGGGTTTCTTTTATTTATTATTTAGGTGGAGGGATATTAATTATTTGTGGGTGGGCTTTGTTGCTTACTCTTTTTGTTGTTCTTGAATTAACTCGTGGTCGTAGTCGTGGGGCTTTACGAGCAATTTAGAGTATTATTATTGTGAGGATGATTAGGGCGTTTGTTAGGAAGAATGTTGCTAGGTATACTTTGATAAGTCCTTGTTGTGGGTTGTTGATGATTTTGATTATTGGTAGTTGGATGTTTACAATTCCTTTTGGTCCTAGTTTTTCAAATCATGTTTGATCTACTAGTTGAGTAGCTACTTTTTGTCCTAATGCTAGAGTTAGTTTTGGGGCCATTCGGTGGATTACGGCTGGGAAGTAGCCTAGCATGTTTGAGAAGTTATGTGTTTTAGTGTGTGGTTTGGTTTTGTATTGTTTGTTTGTCAGGTTTGTTAGTTCTATGGCGGTTAGTAGTCCAATAACGGTAACTATTAGGGCGCTTAGTTTTAGTGTTGGTGGTATTGTTATAATTGGTGTTTTTATTGGTAAGAAATTTGATGTGATGATTAGACCTGCAATGATGCTTCCTCAGGCCAGTCGTTTGATTGGGTTTAAGACTGCAGGGTTGTTTTCGTTAATTGGAGAGAGTGGGAGAAACCGTGGTTGTCCTATTGAGGCGAAAAAGATAATTCGGAAGCTGTAGACGGCTGTGAATGAGGTGGCGATTAAGGTTAAGGTTAGGGCTCAGGCGTTAAGGTAGGATGTGTTTATGGCTTCAATAATCGCATCTTTAGAGAAGAATCCTGCTAGGAATGGAGTGCCTGTGAGGGCTAAGCTGCCAATGGTTATGCAGGATGAGGTAAATGGGAGCAGTTTGTGTAGGCCTCCTATTTTTCGGATATCTTGTTCATCGTTTAGGCTGTGAATGATAGACCCTGAACAGAGGAATAATATTGCTTTGAAGAATGCATGTGTACAAATATGCATAAATGCAAGTTGTGGTTGGTTTAGTCCAATAGTCACTATTATAAGGCCGAGCTGGCTGGATGTTGAAAATGCAACGATTTTTTTGATATCATTTTGTGTAAGTGCACAAGTGGCTGTAAATAACGTGGTTAGTGCTCCTAAACATAGGCAGGTTGACAGAACTGTTTGGTTGTTTTCTATTATAGGGTGTAGTCGGATTAATAGGAAGATTCCTGCTACGACCATTGTACTTGAATGCAGTAGGGCAGAGACTGGTGTGGGGCCTTCTATTGCTGATGGTAGTCATGGGTGTAGTCCGAATTGAGCGGATTTTCCTGTTGCAGCGATTACTAATCCTATCAGAGGGAGTGTTAGGTCTATTTCTTTTGAGATAATAAAGACTTGTTGGATTTCTCAGCTGTTTAGGTTTATTGCCATTCAGGCTATAGCTAAGATAAGTCCGATATCACCGACTCGGTTGTAGATGACGGCTTGGAGTGCTGCGGTGTTTGCATCTGCTCGTCCGTATCATCAGCCGATTAGGAGGAATGATATAATTCCTACACCTTCTCAGCCAATAAATAGTTGGAATAGATTGTTGGCTGTTACTAGAATAATTATTGCTACTAAAAATATGAGTAAGTATTTAAAAAATCGGTTTATGTTTGGGTCTGCGTGCATGTATCATGAGGCGAATTCTAGAATTGATCATGTGACGTATAGGGCAACTGGGGTGAAGATGATTGAGTAATGGTCGAATTTGAAGCTTGTGTTTAAATCAAATGTTATTGTATTAGCCCATTGTCAGTTTGTCAGTACTGTTTCTATTCCTTGGTCTAGAAATAGGAACAGTGGAATCAGGCTTACGAAAAATGCTGTTTGAACAGCAGTTTTGACATGTGTAACGGCTCAGTCTTTTTTTACTGGGTTTGGGTTTAATGTCATTATAATTGGATAGATTAGTAGCGTGAAAATGATTAGAAGGCTCGAATTTAGTGTTAAAGTTGTTAGGGGCATAGCCACTACTTGGAGTTGCACCAAGAGTTTTTGGTTCCTAAGACCAATGGATTAACTATTATCCTTTAGGGGCCGAGTGAGCCGTGGATTTAAACCACGGTCTTGAAGGACTAGCAATTCTTCAGGCTTGTATCTTACTCTCTCGGTAAACAAGAAGGTTTTATCTCCTATTTTTAGAATCACAATCTAATGTCTTGGTTAAACTATATTTACATAAGCATCATCCTCATATTAGTTCAGGTTTTAGTACTAGAAGTAGTACTGGAATGAGGTGTATGGCAATTAGTAGGTGTTCTCGGGTGTGTGATGGTTCTAAACCAATGATGTGATTTGGGGTTGGGCCCCGTTGTGTTATTAGGAATATGTAAAGTGAATATCCGGCTGTAATTAGGGTCCCTAATCCTGTTAATGCAATAGATCAATATGATCAGTTGAACATGGATGTGATGATTATTAGTTCTCCTATTAGGTTTGGAAGTGGGGGAAGTGCCAGGTTGGCTAGGTTGGCAATGAATCATCAGGCGGCCATTAAAGGAAGGATTATTTGTAGGCCTCGGGCTAGTAGTAGGGTGCGGCTGTGGGTTCGTTCGTAGTTGGTATTAGCTAGACAGAATAATGCTGATGATACTAGTCCGTGGGCAATTATTAGGATAATTGCTCCTGTGAATCCTCATGGGGTTTGGATGAGAATTCCTCCTGCCACTAGGCCTATGTGGCTAACTGATGAGTATGCGATTATTGATTTTAGGTCTGTTTGTCGTAAGCAGATAGAGCCTGTTATGATGATTCCTCAGAGGGCGAGGATAATAAATGGGTAGGCTAATTCTTTGGTTAGTGGGGTTAAAATAATAATTATTCGTATCATTCCGTATCCACCTAGTTTTAGTAGTACGGCGGCCAGGACTATGGATCCTGCTACTGGGGCTTCTACATGGGCTTTTGGTAACCATAGGTGGACTCCGTAAAGTGGTATTTTTACCAGGAATGCTATTAAGCAGCCTGCTCATCATAGTTTGTCTCCTCATGAAGATAAGATGAGGGGTTTTGTGTATTGGATTGTTAGCATTGATAGGGTACCGAGGTCTTTTTGTAATGCAAGTAGTGCAACAAGCAGTGGGAGTGAGCCTGCTAGTGTATAGAATAGGAAGTAAGTTCCTGCATTGAGTCGTTCTGTTTGGTTTCCTCATCGTGTAATAATGATTAGGGTTGGGATTAATGTGGCTTCAAATATTACATAGAACATAATAATTTCTGTTGCCCCGAATGCTATAATTAAGAATATTTGTAGTGAAATTAGTAGTGTAATGTAGGATCGTTGGCGGTTAATTGGTTCTAGGCGCATATGGTTTTGGCTTGCTAGGATTATTAATGGGAGAAGCCAGCAGGATAAGACTAGGAGGGGTGTTGATAGGGGATCTGTTGCTAAATAAGTGTTTGTGGTGGATCATCCTATTTCTGAGTCTCATTTAAATCATACTAGGCTAATGGAGGCAATAATGAAGCTTTGGTAGGTAGTTGTGGTTCATAGTCATTTTTTGTTTACTAATCAAGTGGTGGGGATGAGCATAATGGTAGGAATTAGTACTTTTAGCATTGTAGTAGGTTAAGGTTTATTAGGTGATCTGTGCCGTGGGTACGTGATGTGGCTACTAGGAGGGCTAGGCCTGCGCTGGCTTCGCAGGCGGAGAAGGCTAGTAGTATTATTGGTGCTGAGGAAAATATAGTAGATTCTGTCTGGAAGGATCATAGGGCTATAGCAATATACAGTGATAGTATTATTGCTTCTAGGCAAAGGAGGGCGGATAATAAATGTTTTCGGTGGAAGGCTAGGCCTGAGAATCCTAGGGTAAATGCCAATGTGAAGCTGAAGTGTACGGGAGTCATAAGACGATCATGGAGTTGAACCATGTTCTGCTGAGCCGAAATCAGCAATCTTTACATTGGACTAATCGTCTATTCAGCTCATTCTAGTCCTCCTTGAATTCATTCGTATACCAGTCCTAGGGTTAGTAGAATAATAATTGATATAGCTCAGAAGAATGCGTTTGTGGTGTCAGGTAGTTGATCTCCTCATGGAAGTGGGAGTAGAAGTGCAATTTCTAAGTCGAATAGCAGAAATAGAATTGCTACTAGGAAAAAGCGTATTGAAAATGGGAGTCGGGCGGATCCGAGTGGGTCAAAGCCACATTCATATGGGGAGAGTTTTTCTGAGTCTGGGTTTATCTGGGGGAGTCAAAATGAGACTGTGATTAATACGCAGGAGAGGGTAGTGGTGATAATTAGGATTGAAATAATAGGGTTCATTATCTTTCCCTGGATTTTAACCAGGATTAAATAATTGGAAGTCATTTGTATTGAAGTTGATACTAGAAAGATTATGAGCCTCATCAATAAATTGAGACATATAGGAATAGTCATACTACGTCAACGAAGTGTCAGTATCATGCGGCGGCTTCGAATCCAAAGTGATGTTCTGAAGTAAAGTGATATTTGATTTGGCGTAGGAGACATACTGCTAAGAAGGTGGAGCCAATAATGACATGTAGGCCGTGGAATCCAGTGGCCACGAAGAATGTTGAGCCGTAAACTCCATCTGCGATGGTAAATGGGGCTTCATAGTATTCTATGGCTTGCAGGAGTGTAAAATAAAAACCTAAAATGATTGTTAGGGTTAGGGATTGGATGGCTTGTTTTCGTTCTCCTTCTATAATGCTGTGGTGGGCTCATGTGACTGTAACGCCTGAGGCAAGTAGGACAGCTGTGTTTAATAGGGGCACTTCAAATGGGTCTAGAGTAATAATACCGGTTGGAGGTCAGCATCCTCCTAGTTCTGGGGTTGGGGCTAGGCTTGAATGGTAAAAGGCCCAGAAGAACCCTAGGAAAAAGAATACTTCTGAGGTAATAAATAGGATTATTCCATATCGTAATCCTTTTTGTACTGGTGGTGTATGATGTCCTTGGAAAGTCCCTTCTCGTACGATGTCTCGTCATCATTGGTATATTGTAAGTAGGAGTAGAATTAGTCCTATTGTTATTAGAGTTGTTGTTTGGAAGTGGAATCATATGGCTGTTCCTGATGTTATTAGTAGGGCGGCTACTGCGCCTGTTAGTGGTCATGGGCTTGGGTCAACTATGTGATATGCGTGTGCTTGGTGTGCCATTATACGTTTTCTTGAAGATATAGGCTTAGTAGAAGTACAAATACGTAAGCTTGAATTATAGCAACCGCTACTTCTAGTAATGTTAAAAGGAACAGTACTGTTGCTGTTAAAATAGCTACTGTAGGCATTATTGGTAAGAGTACAAAGACTGCAGTAGCAATTAGTTGAATTAGTAGATGGCCTGCTGTTAGGTTTGCTGTAAGTCGTACACCTAGGGCTAGTGGACGAATAAATAAACTAATTGTTTCGATGATAATAAGTACTGGGATTAGAGGGACTGGTGTTCCTTCTGGCAGTAGATGTCCTAGTGCTACAGTTGGTTGATTTCGTATACCAATGATTACGGTGGCGAGTCATAGTGGGACTGCAAATCCCATGTTTAGGGATAATTGAGTTGTTGGTGTGAATGTGTATGGGAGTAATCCTAGTAGGTTTGTCGTCAATAGGAATAGCATTAGAGATGTAAGTATAATTGCTCATTTATGTCCTCCAAGATTTAGTGGGAGAAGGAGTTGTTGTGTAAATCGGTTAATGAATCAACCTTGCAGGGTTAAGATTCGATTATTTAGTCATCGGGATGTTGGAGTAGGAAAAAGAATTCATGGCAGGGTTAAGGCTAAAGTAATTAAAGAAATTCCTATGAATGTGGGGCTTATGAATTGGTCAAAGAAGCTTAGTATCATGGTCAGTTTCAAGAGTCTATTTTTGGTTTTTTTGCAGTTTGCAGGTTGGGCTCATTATTAAACGTGTGTGCTATCACTTTTGTTGGGAGAATAGCTAGGAACACAGCCCATGAGAGTACTAGAATGGTGAATCAGGGAGCGGGATTTAACTGTGGCATGTCACTAAGGGTGGTTGGGAGTCACCAATCTTTAGCTTAAAAGGCTAACGCTGTTTCCCTAGTTTAGCTTCTTAGTGAGGCGTCTTCTAGCATTATTGAGGATCAGTTTTCGAAGTGTTGTAGAGGAACTGCTTCAACTACGATTGGTATAAAGCTGTGGTTTGCGCCGCAGATTTCAGAGCATTGTCCGTAATATACTCCTGGTCGGGCGGCAATAAATGCTGTTTGGTTTAGGCGTCCTGGCACTGCGTCCATTTTCACTCCTAAGGATGGAACTGCTCATGAGTGTAAGACGTCTTCTGCTGTCACTAAGACTCGTACAGGTGATTCTATAGGTACTACTATTCGATGGTCTGTTTCTAGCAGTCGGAATTGTCCTGGGGTTAAGTCTTGTGTTGGAATCATGTACGAGTCAAATCCAAGGTCTTCATAGTCAGGGTACTCGTAGCTTCAGTATCATTGATGTCCAATTGCTTTAATTGTTAAATGGGGGTCGTTGATTTCGTCTATTAGATAAAGGATCCGTAGGGATGGGAGTGCGATTAGAATTAAAATTGCTGCTGGTAGTACGGTTCACACGATTTCAATTTCTTGTGAATCTAGGATAAACATGTTAGTAACTTTGGCAGTTACTATTGCTACAATAATGTAAAGTACTAGGACGCTAATTAGGAAAACAATTATTAGCGCATGGTCGTGGAAATGAAGTAGTTCTTCTATCAGGGGTGAGGCTGCGTCTTGGAAACCTAACTGTGAGGGATGTGCCATTGAGTTCAAGATACGCAGGGGTCTAACCTACAACTCTGCCTTGACAAGGCAGTGTAATGTTTATTACTAGAATCTTATTAAAAGAAAGTGGCAGAGTGGTTATGCGGCTGGCTTGAAACCGGCAAATGGGGGTTCAATTCCTTCCTTTCTTGAATATGGGCTTTGGCTTCTGATTTTTTATCATCTGAGGGCGGTTGAACTCGGACGTACGCTGGTTCTTCGAATGTGTGGTATGGTGGAGGACATCCGTGTAGTCATTCAACATTTGTTTCTGTGAGTTCCACTCATTTTACCTCTCGTTTGGCAGTAAATGCTTCTCAGAGAATAAATAGGAATAGAACTACGGCTGTGAGGGAGATTAGTGACCCAATAGAGGAGATTGTGTTTCATAGGGTGTAGGCATCTGGGTAGTCTGAATAACGTCGTGGTATTCCTGCCAATCCTAGGAAATGTTGTGGGAAGAAGGTTAGGTTTACCCCTACGAATATGATTCCGAAGTGTACTTTGGTTCATGTGTCGTGCAGTGTATATCCTGAGAACAGGGGGAATCAGTGTACAAAGCCCCCTATAATAGCAAAGACTGCTCCTATGGATAGAACATAGTGGAAATGAGCTACTACATAGTATGTGTCATGTAATACAATGTCGATTGATGAGTTTGCTAGTACGATGCCTGTTAGACCACCAACTGTAAATAGGAAAATAAAACCTAGGGCTCAAAGGAGGGGGGTTTCTCATTTGATGGCTCCTCCATGTAATGTGGCTAGTCAGCTGAATACTTTTACCCCAGTTGGAATTGCGATGATTATTGTGGCGGAAGTGAAGTAAGCACGGGTGTCTACGTCTATTCCTACTGTAAACATATGGTGTGCTCATACAATGAATCCTAGAAGCCCGATAGCCATCATTGCTCAAACCATTCCTATATACCCAAATGGTTCTTTCTTACCGGAATAATAAGCAACAATGTGTGAGATTATTCCAAATCCTGGTAAGATTAAAATGTATACTTCTGGGTGGCCAAAGAATCAGAATAGATGTTGGTAGAGGATTGGGTCTCCGCCTCCTGCAGGGTCAAAGAATGTTGTATTTAAGTTTCGGTCAGTCAGAAGTATCGTAATTCCTGCAGCTAGGACTGGCAGGGATAGGAGTAGCAGAACAGCGGTGACTAAAACAGCTCATACAAACAGAGGGGTTTGGTATTGTGTAATGGCAGGCGGTTTCATGTTGATAATTGTAGTAATAAAATTAATGGCCCCCAGGATTGATGAAACTCCTGCAAGGTGAAGTGAGAAAATTGTCAGGTCGACAGATGCTCCAGCATGGGCTAAATTTCCAGCTAGAGGTGGATATACAGTTCAACCTGTGCCAGCTCCAGCCTCTACTCCTGAGGAGGCTAGTAGGAGAAGAAATGATGGGGGTAAGAGTCAGAAGCTTATATTATTTATTCGGGGAAATGCCATGTCTGGAGCACCGATTATTAATGGTACAAGTCAGTTGCCAAACCCTCCAATTATTACTGGTATTACTATAAAGAAAATCATTACGAAGGCATGCGCTGTGACGATGACATTGTAAATTTGGTCATCTCCAAGAAGGGCGCCTGGTTGACTTAATTCGGCACGGATTAGAAGGCTTAATGCGGTTCCCACTATTCCGGCTCAGGCACCAAATACTAGATATAGGGTACCAATGTCTTTGTGATTAGTAGAGAAGAATCAACGGGTGATTGCCACAGGTAAGATGGCTGAATGTTTAAGCGGTGGGCTGTAGTCCCATATACAGAGGTTTAATTCCTTTTCTTATCAAGCTCTGTGGTGTATAACATATTAGATTGCAAATTTAAAGATGCGGGTTCACGCCTGCCGGAGCTTTATAGATACAGACCCCCCCCCCTCCCCATCGGGGGGGTAGGTGGATGCTCGCTGGCTTGGGCGCTTAGCTGTTAACTAAGATTTTGGGGGATCGAGGCCCTCCCATCTATTAAGGCCTTAGCTTAATTAAAGCGTCTGAGTTGCATTCAGGATATGTGGGATAAAGTCCTGCAGGTCTTATCAGGGACTAGGAGATTTTCACTCCTGCTTAAAGCTTTGAAGGCTTTTGGTCTAGGTTCTATCCTAAGTCTCTAGGTTGTTATTGCTATTACTGCTGGTGTAATCGGGAGTATTATGGCTGTTATAATTATTGTAATTGATAGAGGTATTGTCATTTGTTTTGATTTTAGTCGTCATGGTGTTTTAGCGTTGTTTGTGTTTGGTGAAATTGTTAGTGTTATGGTGTAACATAGTCGTAGGTAGAAGAATAGGCTTAGTAGGGCTGTTATTGCTATTAGGGTGGCGATTATAGGGAGTTCTTGTTTGGTTAGTTCTTGAAGAATTATTCATTTTGGTATGAATCCTGTTAGTGGGGGTAAGCCCCCTAATGATAGTATAGTGGTTATGGTAAGTGTTATGAGGATTGGAGCCTTGGTTCATCCTGTCGCTAGTGTGTTGATTTTTGTAGCGGTGATTATTTTTAGTGCTATGAAAGCTGATGATGTTATGATAATATAAATTATTAGGTTTATGATTATTAAATTTGGTATATATTTTATTACGATTATTATTCATCCTATATGTGCGATTGATGAGTATGCTAGGATTTTTCGTAGTTGTGTTTGGTTCAGTCCGCCTCATCCTCCTACAAGGGCGGATATAACCCCTAGTGTAATTATTAGTGGTTGTTCAACTCCTGGTGAGAGTTGGTAAATTAGGGCTATAGGTGCTAGTTTTTGTCACGTTGACAGGATTAGTCCTGTGGTTAGATCTAGGCCTTGTAAGACTTCTGGCAGTCAGAAATGTATTGGGGCTAGTCCTACTTTTAGTCCTAAAGCTAGAATTGTGATTGTGGTGATTATTGGGTGAGATAGTTGTTGGATATCTCATTGTCCTGTGATTCATGCATTGGATGTGGTTGTAAATAGTATTAGTGCTGCTGCTGTGGCTTGTGTGAGGAAATATTTTGTTGTTGCTTCTACAGCTCGTGGGTGGTGGTGTTGGGCTATAAGGGGAATAATGGCTAGTGTATTAATTTCTAATCCTATTCAGGCGAGCAGTCAGTGTGAGCTAGCGAATGTGATTGTGGTGCCTAGTCCTAAGCTTGTTAGTATAATAAAGGTTACATATGGGCTCATTAGTAAAGGAAGGATTTTAACCAACATGTTCGGGGTATGGGCCCGAGAGCTTATTTAGCTGACTTTACTAGGAAGTGGTGTAGTGGGAGCACCAAGAGTTTTGATCTCTTGAGGATGGGTTCGAGTCCCTTCTTCCTAAGGAAATGGGGGGATTTTAACTCTCATAATCTACTCTATCAAAGTAGCCCTTTATCATTCAGGCACATTTCCTTTTAGTTGTTTGGGGGGAGGCCTGCCATGGTAATTGGCAAGGCTAGGTTTCAGATAAGTAGGGCTAGGGTTAGTGGTAGGAAGTTTTTTCATATTAGATGTATTAGTTGGTCGTATCGGAATCGTGGGTAAGAGGCTCGTACTCATAGGAATATGACGGAGAGTATGGTGGCTTTTATTATTAGGTTTATTGTTGTTAGTTCTGGGATTAGTGGGGTGTGTATTGCTCCTAAAAATAGGATTGTTGATAAGGTATTTATTAGTAGGATATTTGAGTATTCGGCTAGGAAGAATAGGGCAAATGGTCCTCCTGCATATTCTACATTGAAGCCTGATACTAATTCAGATTCTCCTTCTGTAAGGTCGAAAGGGGCTCGGTTTGTTTCAGCTAGTGTTGAGATATATCATATTGCTGCTAGTGGTCAGGCTGGGGCTATTAATCATGTTGCTTCTTGTGCGGTATTGAATGTTTTTAGGTTGAATCCTCCTACGATAATAATAATTGAAAGGAGGATAAGGCCTAAGCTTACTTCATATGAGATTGTTTGGGCTACGGCACGTAGGGCTCCGATTAGGGCGTATTTGGAGTTTGAAGCTCAGCCTGAGCCAAGGATTGAGTAAACTGCGAGGCTCGATAGGGCTAGTACAAATAGAATTCCTAGGTTGAGTTCTACTACTGGGTAAGGTATTGGCATTGGGGCCCATAATGTTAGGGCAAGGGTTAGTGCAAGGGTTGGGGTAGCTAAAAATAGGAATGGGGATGAGGTTGATGGACGTACTGGTTCTTTGATAAATAGTTTTACTCCATCAGCGATTGGTTGAAGGAGGCCGTATGGCCCAACGATGTTCGGTCCTTTTCGTAGTTGTATATATCCTAATACTTTTCGTTCTAGAAGTGTCAGGAATGCGACAGCTAGAAGTACTGGGACAATATATGCCAGAGGATTAATGATGTGGGTAAGGACAGTGTTCATAGCTGAAGGAGGGGAGTTGAACCCCTGGGTGGAAGGGCTTAGGCCTTCTGCAATTACCGGGCTCTGCCACCTTAGCATACCATTATCTTTGGTAGGGTTGGTGTACCTCTTTGTCTGTTTTATTTGTTTTCAGCAGGTAGAGGTGGGGCTTGCTTTTAGCATTGGCCCCCTTCATTCCGGTCCTTTCGTACTGGGAAGAAGTAAATTCATAGATAGAAACCGACCTGGATTACTCCGGTCTGAACTCAGATCACGTAGGACTGTTAATCGTTGAACAAACGAACCCTTAATAGCGGCTGCACCATTAGGATGTCCTGATCCAACATCGAGGTCGTAAACCCTTTCGTCGATATGGACTCTGGGAAAGGATTGCGCTGTTATCCCTAGGGTAACTTGGTTCGTTGATCAGGATTAGTGTCCTGGGTCATTTTTGGTCAGATTTTCTGTTGCTTAGAGGTGTATCTCTTGGCTTAATGGATTGCCCCTGGTTCCTCGTGGGGGTTTTTCTTTCCCCCATGGTCGCCCCAACCGAAGACATTTGGATCATTTTACGTCGGGTTTTGTGGCCTTTGTGTTCCTTTTGGTTAGTTTGGTTTCTTTACATGTTTGATCTTTTGTCTAAAGCTCCATAGGGTCTTCTCGTCTTATGTATTTATGTCCGCTTCTGCACGGGCAGATCAATTTCATTGACTAGGGGAGGGAGACAGTTAAACCCTCGTTATGCCATTCATACAGGTCTCTATTTAAAAGACAAATGATTACGCTACCTTCGCACGGTCAGGATACCGCGGCCGTTAAACTTTGTGGTCACAGGGCAGGCGGGACCTCTAGTACTTCCTTTGTTAGCAAGAGGCGATGTTTTTGGTAAACAGGCGGGGTCTGTGTTTGCCGAGTTCCTTCTTCTCCTTTTAGTCTTTCCTTGAGGCACTCCTGTGTTGGGTTAACGGTTTATGGTGTTAAATAGGTTTTTCTTGTTTTTTGTAGTTTGTTCTTTTTCTCTCTGTTGTGGGTCCGTTGATTGTCAGTGGTTGGTCCGTTCTGACTTACACATGTGCTAGGAGAGGAGTTGGATCCTCTTATTACTGATTTTAGCATTGTTTCTTCTATGTGTGCATAGGATAGCTTAATATTTTTAGGGGATGGGGAGGGTATTGTCCTTATTATTGGTCTTTATTTACCGGAGCTTTAACGCTTTCTTTACAGGTGGCTGCTTTTGGGCCCACTGAGGTAATTTTGTCCTTTTATGATATGATCCTTGTCCTCCTGAATAAGGTTGTGTTCTGTTTCAAAGGGGCTGTACCCCCTTTGACTAACTCTTATGTATTGCTTTTGTCCTTTTGGCTAATTGTTTCAGTTATAGAATTACATAAGGCTGAACTAACATTCATTTCTTAAGCAACCAGCTATAACTAGGCTCGGTAGGCTTATCACCTCTACTCGGGGGTCTTCCCACTCTTTTGCCACAGAGACGGGTTGGCCCAATAGGCTGCCCCGGAGTAGCTCGTCTAGTTTCGGGGTTTCAAACTAAAGTTCTCTTTGCTTGATTTTTGCTTGCTAAACCATGATGCAAAAGGTACGAGTTTTAGTCTCTGCTTTTTTTTGCTTATATGGTTTGTTTCATTTCTCTTTCAGTTTTCCCTTGCGGTACTTTTTCTATTGCTCTATTTGTCCTTTTCTATCACCTATACTTAGGGGGAAGAATGTTTTATTTTGTATTTTGGGTTGTTTTGTTATATATGGTTGGTCATTTGTTTTGTTATGGTTAGGCTAGCTGTTTTGCTTAGAATGACTCGATTTGCACGAGTGTCTTCTCGGTGTAAGGGAGATGCTGTTCTTTTTAGCTACATTCTAATTTATCCAAGTGCACCTTCCGGTACACTTACCGTGTTACGACTTGCCTCCTCTTTTTGTTTTTGTTGTTTTATGGATGGTTTTCATTGTTGTTCGAGGAGAGTGACGGGCGGTGTGTACGCGCCTCAGAGCCGGTTTCAAAAGAACTCTCTATTTTCTTTTTACTGCTAAATCCACCTTCGGTCGTGCTTATTTCATGGCACTTTTCGTGTTTTTCTGTATCAGAAAATGTAGCCCATTTCATTCCATCTCATTCGCTACACCTCGACCTGACGTTTTGGGCAGGACCCATTAGGCTTGCTTTTAATCTCTCAAGAGGCAAGCTGGCGACGGCGGTATATAGGCGGTTTAGGCAAGAGATGGTGAGGTTTAACGTGGATTATCGGTTATAGAACAGGCTCCTCTAGGTGGGTTTGAGGCACCGCCAAGTCCTTTGGGTTTTAAGCTAACGCTCGTAGTCCCCTGGCGGATGATATTTGTATGTTGTCATCGTTGTTTAAGGTTGAGCATAGTGGGGTATCTAATCCCAGTTTGTTCCTCAACTGTCGTGAGTTCAAAGGTGTTAAAGCTACTTTCGTAGTGGGGCTTCGTTTTGTCCGGTAGCGTATGACAGCTTGGGAAGTGTTTGGCTTTAGTTTGTTTATTTTTTAATCACGCTTTACGCCGTGTAATATCAATTTGAGCCCCTCGTATAACCGCGGTGGCTGGCACGAGTTTTACCGGCTCTTTTGGCCTTGACTAAGTCAAGCTTTCGCTTATTGCTTAATATCTATCACTGCTGAATTCCCTTGTGGGTGTGGCTGAGCAAGGCGTTTTGGGCTACGTTTAGTGTGCCTGATGCCGGCTCCTTTTCCCCGAGAGGGGATATAGGGCATTCTCACGGGTACGCGGGTACTTGCATGTGTAAGTCAGGCCAGAACTGATGTTAAAGTCAGGACCAGGCTTTTGTGTCATCGGAGCTTTTTACGGCTCATCTTGGCATCTTCAGTGCCATGCTTTTGTTTAAGCTACGTTAAC